GGATTTCTGACCACATTCTCCATAGGACCCTCCTATCTCTTTCTTCTCCGAGCTCACGTTATGGAAGAAGGAGAAGAAGGAGCCGAGAAGAGGGTATCAGCAACAACTGGTTTTATTACGGGACAGCTCATAATGTTCATATCGATCTATTATGCGCCTCTGCATCTAGCACTGGGTAGACCTCATACAATAACTGTCCTAGCTCTACCGTATCTTTTGTTTCATTTCTTCTGCAATAATCACAAAAACTTCTTTTATTATGGATCTACTACCAGAAATTCAATGCGTAATCTCAGCATTCAATGTGTATTCCTGAATAATCTCATTTTTCAATTATTGAATCATTTCATTTTACCAAGTTCAATGTTAGCGAGATTAGTCAACATTTTTATGTTTCGATGCAACAGCAAGATTTTTTTTGTAACAAGTAGTTTTGTTGGTTGGATAATTGGTCATGGATAATTGGTCAAGGTCAAGACTGAATTAACGACGTAAAGAATACTTAAAGATTCAAAAAGTAATAAATTAATAAAAAGATTGATACATAAGAAAAATAAAAGAACAAATAGGAAGAAATGCGTCCACCCCCTACCGATTTAATAACCTCTGCTACAAAGAAACTCATAAAACCAACTCCGTTTGGAATTCCATCAATTATTCGTCTATCAAAAAAATGAGTGAATTCGGCCAATTTTCTCATCCCTGCAGTCAAGAATGTTCCATAAAAAGTATCTATGTAACCCCGATTATATGACCAATCATATATAGCATTTTTCATTTTGTCAGAAAAAATTCGCTTAGGACCCATTTTAACAAATGAATTAATTAAGTCCAAATTTTGAAAAGATGAATAAACAGGCTTATATAAAAAGAATGCTATAAATATTCCGAAAGAGGCTATACTGACTGAAAAAACTGCATCTTTACAAAATTCATACCAATCTATTGAATTGTTTGAATTTTTATGTAAAAGATTTATAGACGGGGTTAACCATTTGGATAATATATCCACATCTTGATTGAAAGGAATTCCTAAGAATCCAACAAACAAAGTAAATAGAATTAATATAAGTATTGGGAATAACATCGTATTATCCGATTCATAAGGATAAAAAGAAGTCTTGGTATGGCCAAAATTCGAAATAGAAAGAAAGGGTTGGATCAGATTTCTTACACTTTCATCCATTTTATATGCTTTATTTGAAAAAAAAGAAGGACGTCCATTCTTCTTCATTTTTAATAATTTTACCAAACGAAAGTTTTTGTTACTTATTTTCGAACCTTCTTTACCCCATAGAGATATTGAATCCAAGGGGGTATTCCTTTTTCCACTGTAATTTTGAAAATGAACGTTTAAATGTCCTTCAAAAGTAAGTAAATAGATCCGACACATATAAAATGCGGTTAATCCCGCCGTGGACCAAGCTATTATTGCAAAAATAGGTGAATACAACCAACTATCATTAAGAATTTCATCTTTGGACCAAAAACAAGCAAGGGGTGGAATACCACAAAGAGAAAGTGTACCTAATAAAAAAGAATTTTTAGTAATTGGTACATGTTTTGTTAAACCTCCCATAAGCACCATATTCTGACTTTTTTTTGGACAATATCCAACAAGAGTTTCCATTGAGTGAATAACGGATCCCGATCCTAAAAACAATAATGCTTTAGAGTAAGCATGAGTAATCAAATGAAATAAAGCACTGCGATAAGACCCCATACCTAAAGCTAACATCATATAACCCAATTGAGACATTGTGGAATAGGCTAAACCCCTCTTAATGTCTTTTTGAGCAAGAGCTAAAGTAGCTCCGAAAAAAACTGTTATTATCCCTATCAAAGAGATAAAATTCATTATGTGGGGTATGACTATGAAAAGAGGCATAAGTCGAGCTACAAGAAAAATTCCCGCAGCTACCATCGTAGCAGCATGTATAAGGGCCGAAATAGGAGTCGGCCCTTCCATTGCATCAGGTAACCATACATGAAGGGGAAATTGTGCAGATTTAGCAATCGCACCGGCAAATAATAGAACAGCGCACAAAGTAACAAACACAAAATTGACTTCATTATTAGAAATCAAGTTATTGAATATTTGGAATAAATCACGAAATTCGAAACTTCCCGTTATCCAATAAAAACCCAAAATGCCTAATAATAAACCAAAATCACCAACACGATTAGTTACAAATGCTTTTTGACAAGCCTTTGCTGCAACAGGTCGTGTGAACCAAAATCCTATTAATAGATACGAACACATTCCAACCAATTCCCAAAAAATATAAATTTGTATCAAATTTGAACTAGTAACTAATCCCAACATGGAAGTACTGAAAAAACTCATATAAGCAAAAAATCGCAAGTATCCGTGATCATGAGACATATAATTATCACTATAAATAAGAACCATAATTCCAACAGTAGTGATTAATATTGACATAATAGAAGTAAGTGGATCGATCAAGTATCCGAATTCTAAAGAAAAATCATTATTGATAATCCAAGACCATACATATTGATAGACAGAACTGCTATTTATTTGCTGAATAGACAGATTGATAGAAAAAATCATGACTATACTTAACAATAAAACACTCTGAAAAGCCCACATACGACGAAGACTTTTTGTTGCCGTCGGGAAAAGAAGAAGTCCTAGCCCTATTAACATAGGAACTGGAAGTGGAAGAAAAGGTATTATCCACGCATATTGATATGTCTGTTCCATAAAAAAAAATTTTTATTCTTAATTAATTGTTTCCGATTCACCGGACCTTGCCTATTTCGAAAAAAGTAAATAAAAAATCAAGATATGCACTAACTTATTAAATCATTTTATATTAGTATTTATTCTGAGTCTTTTTAAAATCGTTCAAATATTCAAAAAAAGAAGTTATAATTGGTCAACTGATATGACCAAGTGACATATAAAAATAAAAACGAATACTTCTACTTCTATATAGTAAAAAAAATAGAGCAAGGATCAAAATTTAAGCTAAAAAGAGTACGTTATCCTGATATGAATTATAGGATTAACTAAGGGCATCGGTCTAATGAAACAAAAACTCTTGATTTTAGTTAGTTTATTCCAACTCATTAACTAATTCATTTTGGGATTGATTTTTTTCCATTTCAATCAAAACAATTTATTAGTAAAGTTTAGACAAAACAATTTATTAGTAAAGTTTAGAAGATTATAGATCTAAAATGAACTTTTTTGATCGATAAAGAATAAAAAATGACTGAGATATTTTTTATGAAACCACGTATCCTTTAACAGATTTATTAATAGTCTCGTTCAAATTTTCAAATTGAAGGTGTATTGTTTTCTCAAGTTTGACTAAAAAAAGACTCAATTTTTTAGTCAAAAGTTTATAATCCTTTGTTATAATCCTTTTGTTATAATCCTTTGAGGGATTTTATTCTATGTAAATAAAGTATAGAATGAGTAAAATAAGGGTCTTTTAGGTTCTTTATTGATTTTATTAAGTTTGATTTAGTAGATTATAAAGAGATAACTTTGAGAGATAAACAACGAGAACTAAAAGTTCCAAACCAAAATGTTTGGTTTTACTAATAGCGTATGGAATCAAAATTTTGTTATTTTAAGTTTTTTTTATACAATTTTCACCGATCTTTGACATATCTAAATCAAAATTTCTTTTTTATGAATAGAATCTTATTTAGACAAAAAATATATATAGATAATGAATAAGAAAAAAGAATTCGTTTTGAACAATAGATGTCTTTCACATCCAACTATAACAACGAGTAACTTTTAAATGGCAGTTCCAAAAAAACGTACTTCGATATCAAAAAAGCGTATTCGTAAAAATATTTGGAAAAGGAAAGGATATGGGGCGTCGTTAAAAGCTTTGTCATTAGGGAAATCTCTTTCTACCGGTAATTCAAAAAGTTTTTTTGTACGACAAACAAATAAGTCCTAAAATATCGGAATAATCAGAATGGATTTTACTAAAAATCAAAAAAAGTCTCAGTAATTTGTTAATATCAAAGTTAATCTAAAATGAACAATTGGCAGTCCCTATTCTAATCAATATGAAATAGACCCTTCATTTTAGAAAAGAATTCTTCTGTTTTCGGAAAAAAAGAATCAAGAAAAAAATACAAAATTTTTTATTGATTTTTAGTATATTTTCACTCAAATTTTGGTGGTGGGGAGTCTTCTTTTCCCCATCGACCTTTACAATTACAATAATGAAAAAATTTTCTGTTTTTCGGGAAGGCTGGATATAAGATTTTTAGTTCAAATTAATGACGTGTTGAAACTAATTCATTCCATGTTAAAAATTTTTGAATAACTTTCTGACTTCTTAATTTATTTATTTCTTAATTTATTTATTATATGTTAATTTATTTACTATATGGATATGGAATGAGTTTTCTATATATCGATATCTCCAATTTTCAGCCCAATCAATAAAAGAACTTAAACTTAATTTTTGCAATATTTTTGTGTTAATTTGGAGTAATCTAAAATAGACATATTTTAAATTCATTGAAATTTTTATTTTTTGTTTCAAATTTATGAAATCAGAAAACCATAAAGAATGACAAAAAAAGTAAATAAAAGTCAATAAAATGAAACTAATGAACCTTCAAATTGACTTTTGAACGCATTTTTTTATCAATTTGAATCTTTACTAATTGAATCTTTACTAAAAAAACTGATTTGACTAACAAAACTGATTCGGTTGAATTGACTTGTTCAATCTCGACGATTGAATATAAATAGGCTATTATGAGTTCGAGCAAGCCGCTATGGTGAAATCGGTAGACACGCTGCTCTTAGGAAGCAGTGCTAGAGCATCTCGGTTCGAGTCCGAGTGGCGGCATGCCATCTTCTAAAAGATATCCAATAGATCCTATAATAAAAAAAAAAAAAAAAAAATTCCCATTTCTTTTTCTTAATTAATATAGGGGATCCCCCCGCTTTTTTCATTTTTATGATATTTTCAACTTTAGAGCATCTATTAACT